CAATAGTATAAAAAGAATGAAAGTATCAAAAGAATGAAAGATTCTCCATGATATGTCCAATGTGAATTGATCTCAAAAACTCCCTCGTTATTGCTCAAAGGAGCAGTAATAGGTAGGGATGACAGGATTTGAACCCGTGACATTTTGTACCCAAAACAAACGCGCTACCAAGCTGCGCTACATCCCTTCCATTGGTCTACAGTGTCATTGTAGAGAATTCCTGTCTTGTTTTCCACATCATTATCGCCTCTATTAAAATCTAGAATTTTTATGTCCATTTCGTCTTTTTGGTCTCATTTAACATATAATAATAGTAAAATACTTCTATCTATATAGAAATATGGAATGGAACCCCTAGAATCTTTTGGGGGAATATTTGGGAAGAAAGGGACGTTTTTTCTGTATTTAACAAAAAGTAAATATTATTTATTTACTGGATGATTGTACATTTCAATATGTATTATCTTATGTATTACAATAAAATGAAGGAGTTTTTTCAATGCGAGATCTAAAAACATATCTTTCCGTGGCACCGGTACTAAGTACTCTATGGTTCGGTTCTTTGGCAGGTTTATTGATAGAAATTAATCGTTTTTTCCCGGATGCGTTGACGTTCCCCTTTTTTTCATTCTAGTTATTGACGCGGGAAGGAATAAAGAAGATTAGAGATACAATTAAATAGAAGCCCCCTTCTTTTCTCTTTTTTCCCTTTTTTAGAATAAGGGAGGAAAGAGAAAGAATCAAAGTGCATTCAACAGCCGCGAGACTCGGGTTAAGGTTGGAATTAGATTTAATTTCTATGGAAGTCGAATAAAAACTCTGGTTCTACGGAAAGAGTATTATACAAGATACTTATATTATATGAAATACTGTACTGAAATATCGGTTAGAAATCCTTCTATCTTATTTCCATATTGAATTTATTGTAGTGAAATCTTGCATAAGAGGATAGCAAGTTACAAATTCTATTTTGTTTTTTCCTTCCTTTCTTCTTTTTCGTTTCGAATTGAAAGAGGAAGAGTTGAGTAAATGAAAAATCCAAAGGAGGTTCATGGCCAAGGGTAAAGATGTGCGAATACCGGTTCTTTTGGAATGTACCGCTTGTGTTCGAAACGGTGTTAATAAGGAATCAAAGGGCATTTCCAGATATATTACTCAAAAGAACCGGCACAATACGCCTAATCGATTGGAGTTGCTAAAATTCTGTCCATATTGTAACAAACATACGATTCACGGGGAGATAAAGAAATAGATCGAACCGAGCACCTGCCCCTTATCTTACAAGGAAAGGGAAAAATGACATTATATATATAACATATTTAACATAGTTAAAGATAATTATAAACAAACCAAATCCTATTTATTTATTCTAATTAGAGATACGGCCTAAATAGTATTTTAGGGATAAGAAATAAACTAACCAAACCATGGATAAATCCAAGCGAACTTTTCTTAAATCCAAGCGATCTTTTCGTAGGCGTTTGCCCCCGATCCAATCGGGGGATCGAATTGATTATAAAAACATGAGTTTAATTAGTCGATTTATTAGTGAACAGGGAAAAATATTATCTAGACGAGTGAATAGATTGACCTTGAAGCAACAACGATTAATTACGATTGCTATAAAACAAGCTCGTATTTTATCTTTGTTACCTTTTCTTAATAATGAGAAACAGCTTGAAAGAACCGAGCCGACCGCTAGAACTCCTAGTCTTAGAGCCCGAAAAAGATAGGTTTACACTTTCGTCACTTGAATTCAAATCCCCATCCGAACTCAAATACGGATTGATATTTTGTTGGAAAAATCCAACAATCCGGATTGAATTCTCGTGTCGTCGTGTCGTAAGAAAAAAAAGAATACTCTGGGAAGAATAAATTGTTTTTATTGGGCGTGTTGATTCATATTTATTTTGACTACTTTATCATATTTTATCATATATTAATTCTATTAATTCTATTCTATTCATTTTTATTTGACCTTCCCGGAGTTCATTCTCCGGGCAACTCCGTTTAACCGGTGGATTCCTTCCAACTCACTTCTTTTATGATCTCATTGGAAATCATATAAAGACAATTCCTATTTGATATAGCTATTTGTGCAAGTATTTTACGATTAAGAAGCAACTGTCTCTTGTACAGATCATTTATTAATCTACTATAACTATAGCATACCCCCCTTTCACGAATTGCTGCATTTATTCGAGTGATCCACAAACGACGAAAATTTATTTTTTGCTTATCCCTATCCCGATGAGCCGAAACCAAAGCTCTGATTTTTTGTTGAGTAATAGTTCGAGTAAGTCTTGAATGAGCCCCCCGAAAGCTTGATGCAAATAAACGAATTTTTGTTCTACGTCTCCGAGCGATATATCCCCGTCTAATTCTGGTCATTGAATAAATGAAACTTTAACGAATAACTAATCGATTTCCTTTCTTTCAGTTATTCTTTTGCCCCTTTCCTAGTATATTAATAACAAAACGGATTTTTCCAATGTATAAACTAAAAATTCCAATGGCTTTGGCTACTATAACCTTCCCAACCACGATTTTTTATTTTTTCTAGGCATTTCACCTCGAAATACGAAATTGTACTTAAAAAATAGCAATGATAAAGAAATAGTGGATTCCATCGTTTCTATGGTTACTTCTTAAACGGTGAGGTCTTCTCTATACACCGGAGCCTTTACTTCATTTAATCAATGTTATTGCTAACTTGTATAGTTCACATTCTTCGGCTCTACCCATGAATTATCCAGTAATAGGTCTTTCACAACGAGCTCTACCTATACAGTAACGGTATTTAATTATGAAAGTTGGCTGGGTAGCTGACCCTGTTAGTCCGTTGTTGCAAGAGGCGTCTAGGTTAACTAAGATTTCCTCCGCTTAATGGATAACCATTTGCTACCAATGGAGAATTGCTTCTCATCTTGAATTGAGGTGAGTGGTTTTACACCAATAGAAACCATAAATTTCATACACAATAAAAGGGATATCATCCATTTTCTTATTTTTAGATAGGAAATGTAGTTTGTTTTTCCGTTCTATCCTATTTGATCATTGATATTTGAACATTGTCCTCTTTCCTTTGTTCTAGTTCATGATATGAACGAGTCGCACATACACCCTAGTACATGTTCCTCGACGCTGAGGGCATCCCCGAAGCGCGGGGGATTTTGTGACATTTCTAATTGGCTGTCTTGTATTTCTGATAAGTTGTTTAATCGTTGGCATGTTGAATCATATACATAATGGACTGGTTTAGATCAATCCTAACCGGATGATTATGAATTACAATAGTAAATAAAAATCATAGAATATTAAACTCGGCAGGGTGAATTTTAAATCACGACTTGACGTGAAATTGAAATATTGAAATAAAGGCTATTCTCATTCAACCGCTACAAGATCAACAATTCCATAAGCTTGGGCTTCTGTTGCTGACATAAAAACATCTCTTTCCATGTCTTCGGATACAACCCATAAAGGTTTGCCCGTTCTTTGTACATAAACCCTTGTCAGGGTTTCACGTAGTTTCAGCAGTTCTCCCACTTCCAGGATGAATTCTCCCGTTGCTACTTCAGAAAAAGAACCAGCAGGTTGATGGATCATTACCCTGATGATATAAGATAATAAAAAGTTTCTCTGAGGGGAAGATAAAAGAAAGATAAAAGAATAACAAGAAAAAAGATAGAATCGAACAACCGTACGGGCATTATGCATTGCATACGGCTCTACAATAAAATTGACCCTTACCTTCAAAAAATAGGATCGATTAGACCCCGCTCGGTAAATGATCAACTTACCACCCTTCCTTTCGGAGGAATTCAAAAATACTATGATGGCTCCGTTGCTTTATATATTTATTATATTTTTTTGTCTGTGATTTGTCTGTCATTCAGCAATCCCAAAGTTGCTTTTTTGATCAAATAAACTAAGGAAAAAAGAATCTTTTTTTTTTTCGCTCTATACTATAAATATTGTTAAGAGACCTCTGGTGTGAAAAAAAGTTTGTGACGCTGAACTGGACTTCCGATAATAAAATAGGAAATACCTTTTTCGCATATTACTCTCTCGATACATAATCTAATGTTTTGAAAACAGAATTTCTTATATCGAATTCAAAGTGCCATGCTATTATTACTTAATATTCATATTTCATATGGCGAAGGCATAGTCTTCTTTTTTCTCTCAAATAAAAGCCTCATTGGCGCCAAGCGTGAGGGAATGCTAGACGTTTGGTAATTTCTCCTCCTACCAGGATAAAAGATCCCATTGAAGCGGCTGATCCCATGCATATTGTATGTACATCTGGTTGCACAAATTGCATAGTATCATAAAGAGCGACCCCCGGTATTACCCATCCGCCAGGAGAGTTTATAAACAAATACAGATCTTGGGTATCATCCTCGATACTGAGATATATCATAAGACCAATAAGTTGATTTGAGATCTCACTATCAACCTCTTGACCTAAAAAAAGTAATCTTTCTCGATAAAGTCGGTTGATTAGGGTCAAATTGTATCCCCTCGAAACCGTACAGGCGCCTTTTGACGCATACGGTTCAAAAAAAATCAATGTGTAGATTCCAATACTTTTGCTTTTTTCATAGCAAGTTCTTTCTAACTTCTAATAAAAGGATTTTCTTTGATTTTTCACTAAATATGAGTTTGTCTTCCTTTCCTTATATATAATGTAATGTAATGTAAATGTATAATATATAAAAGAATTCATTAAACTTATCCAATTTACTTTTCATTGATGGATTGTTTCATCGCGATTCAATCCAAATCACGATGTCATTTTCTTGTTCTTAAATGGGCCTCTTTAATCTTTTTAGGTTTATGCTCTACTCCGGGTAAAGATCCGCCCAATTTTGATTTAGACATTTGGACATATAGTACAAATGCTCCCATTACCACTTCTTTTTGTTATTCCTTCTTTTTTCAATTCACGCATTCCGTAAAAGAGTTGACGGCTTCATGCATATTACTCGATTGAT